GAATCTCTTGTTTTTCATTCCCATTCCCATAAGAATGAATACTATGATTCGCGTTTTGAACAGGCATGAATACAGCATCTATAGGATAACTTCTGTCTTCAAAGTTATTTGACATTTTTAGACTATATCCGCGATTCCTCTCGATTTTTAATCCAATACACAAATCTATTGGTTCCGTTAAGGTAGCTATATGTTGTGTATTATCAATGATTTCCACAGAGGGCGGTAAAATGATGTCTCGAGCAGTTATATATCCGGGACCTTGGACACAAATAAGCGCGTTGCGCGTTCCATATAGATTACTTCTTAATACAATCTCGTTCAAATTCATTAAAATTTCATGTACTGATTCTTGAATACCTACTATGTTAGAATAGTCATGTGGTATGTTCTCAGATTTTGCACGTGTAATACATGTTCCTTCTATTTCACCAAGTAAAGCTCTTCGCATCGCAATGCCTATTGTGTCGGCTTGGCCTTTCATAAGTGGAGACAGAATAAAGCGTCCATAATAAAGACGCTTACTGTCTCTTCTTGATTCAACACACTTCCACTGTAGTGTCCGAGTAGATACTTTGACTTTCTCTCGAACCATAGTAATTTTATTTGATGAGATCATTGAATCGTTTATTTCTCTTGAAACCCTTTCAGCCTTTATTTATAGTTCTATACACGTCTTTTTTTAGGGGGTCTACAACCATTATGTGGCATAGGGGTTACATCTCGTACGAAACTTAAAAGTATACCGCTTCTACGAATAGCTCGTAATGCTGCATCTCTTCCCAGTCCAGGGCCTTTTATCCTTACTTCAGCTCGTTGCATACCTTGATCCACTACTGCTCGAATAGCATTTCCTGCTGCGGTTTGGGCAGCAAAAGGTGTTCCTCTTCTTGTACCCTTGAATCCACAAGTACCCGCGGAGGACCAAGAAATCACCCGACCCCGTACATCTGTAACGGTCACAATGGTATTGTTGAAACTTGCTTGAACATGAATAACTCCCTTTGGTATTCTACGTACATTTTTACGTGAACCACTACGTGTATTTTTACGTGAACCAATTCTTAATATAGGTTTTGCCATATTTTTTCATTTCACAAAAAATATATGGATATATCCATTTCATGTCAAAACGGACCTTTTTTTTGCCAGCTCCTTGGAAGTGCCTTTTCCTTTACTTTATTTCCTTTAGTAAGATTATCCTTGTCTTTGTTTATGCCTCGGGTTGGAACAAATTACTATAATTCGTCCCCTCCTACGGATTAGTCGACACTTTTCACAAATTTTACGCACGGAAGCTCTTATTTTCATAGTTGTTATTCCTGAATTCTGTGAATATATTTATTGTTGGACGAAAAAAAGGTTTCTTGATATTTTTGAATCTTGAATTGTATCTTCGTGAAAGGAATGGTGAAATTGAAAAAACCACTTACTCATTTGAATCCTTGTTATGGAGCCTAGAAAATGGCTGTCCCCTGATTAACTTATACCTAAGAACTTACTAAAATTTTTATTTTTTTATAGGTATACCTATAAAAAAATATGTCGAATCCTTTCAGAAGCATGACCTAAAAACAAACAAATCTTTAGTATCTAAAAAATCGAGCCATGCCGTTCGGAAGTGATTCAGAATGAAAACTTTCATTAATTCATTTTTTTCTTTAATTTCATTCGAGGTAAAACATCCAAAACTTTTTTAGCAGGGGTGGTATTACACAACCCCCCTTTTTCACATTCACAAATCGTAAGTTCCGGATATCCAATTTTTATATTAGAAGGATTACCATATATAACACAAAATTTCTCCGCCGATTCTTTTTAGTCGAGCTTCTCGGTCTGTCATTATACCTTGAGAAGTTGAAAGGATTACAATTCCTATTCCGCCTAAAATTCGTGGAATTCGTTGAGAGTTAGAATAGATTCGTAGACCCGGTCGACTTATTCTCTTTAAATTTAAAATCGTTTTATAGGATTCTTTCTTATTTCGTCTATGTCTTAGGGTTAAAATCAAAAAATATTGGTTGTTTTCACGATGTTTCCTTACGTTTTCGATAAAACCCTCTCGTAAAAGTATTTTAACAATGCTTTCGGTGATGTTAGTCGATCCTATCCGAACCGTTCCTTTTCTATTCATGTCAGCATTTCGTATAGAGGTTATTATATCAGCAATAGTGTCTTTCCCCATGATAAGTTAAAATTCCTTATTGTTCTATAAATTTTGATATAATCAACATGTTCTTTTTCTTTTATTTATATATAGATATAGATGAATTATATATTAATATATGAATTTAATATTACTATTTTATTATTAAGGGTATATGCGTGATACACAATCTATTAATTCATTTTATTTCAATACCAGTTTTTTAATCCTATACTAACTATCGAGACTTAGGTCTTATAATACTTCAGGAGCTAATGAAACTATTTTAGTAAAGTTTAATTGTCTCAATTCCCGTGGGATCGCCCCAAAAACTCGAGTTCCTTTTGGATTTCCTTCTTGATCAATGACAACTGCGGCATTGTCATCATATCGTATTATCGTCCCATTGTTACGTTTGAGTTCTTTACAAGTACGTACAATTACAGCTCTGATCACTTCTGATCTTTCTAGAGGAGTATTTGGTATTGCTTCCTTGATTACAGCAACAATAACGTCACCAATATGAGCATATCGGCGATTACTAGCTCCTATTATTCGAATACACATCAATTCTCGAGCCCCGCTGTTGTCTGCTACATTCAAATAGGTTTGTGGTTGAATCATATCATTTTTTTTTGTATCTCTTCTTTTAATGCAAAGGACTAAGTAAAAAAATATTATTTGTCAAAAAAGAAAACTGATAATCTTTTTATCCTTAAATGTTATTTCGCTTTTTCATTCTATATTCCTATTCAGAAATAATGAATTGGGTTTTTATAGGCATTTTTGATGCCGCTATTGAAATAGCTTTTCTGGCTATATTTTCGGGTACACCACCCATTTCATAAAGGATTTTACCTGGTTTAACCACAGCTACCCAATACTCCGGGGATCCTTTCCCAGAACCCATACGCGTTTCCGCAGGTCTTACTGTAACTGGTTTGTCTGGAAATATACGTACCCAAATTTTTCCACCACGTCGTACATTTCGTGTCATTGCTCGTCGCCCTGCTTCTATTTGTCTAGATGTGATCCAAGCGGGTTCAAGTGTTTGAAGAGCATATCTACCAAAACAAATACGATTCCCACGAGAAGATATTCCTTTTAGTCTTCCTCGATGTTGTTTACGAAATCTGGTTCTTTTTGGGTTATAGTTGATGGGTTTTTTCTAAATTAGAAATTCCATCTCTACTACAGAACTGAACGTGAGAGTTTCTTCTCATCCAGCTCCTCGCGAATAAAAGGACTAAAAAAGCTTGTATTTAAGATATAGATGTAGTTAATGATTAATTCTATTAATCATGGTATTTTTTGAAATTTCATCCGATCTCTTCTAAATTTGTGTATGTCTTTTTCGAAATGGAATCCAAGATGAATTCTATTTATTTTAAAATAACGTAAAAAATATCATCATCTCGAATGTCGTTTTTGTTAGAGTTAGAATATTCTAACAAATCCTTATTTTCTTTTATCTTTTTAATTTTTTTTTCGTATTTTATTACTTTTTTTTTTCAAATAAAAAAAATTTCGCTGACGAATATTTACTCTTTCAATATCTATTTAAGTTTGATGTTTATCCCACGAGGTCTCAGAATAAAAATCAGAATAGATAATAAAGTTTCTGGTTTATTCCGCCATCCTGTCCAATGAATTACTAAGATTAGTTTTTCAAGAGAATCCTCTATATTCATGGGTTCCGTCGTTCCCATCGCTTCTTGATTAATCATTAGGCCTGAATTCTACAATGGAGCTCTTACATGAAATTTTGAATTTCATTTTGAAATTTTTTTTTGAGTCAATTTTCTCAGTTTTGATTGGCTCAAGGCTCTTAATTTTTGGTTTTCGGAACAGATTTATCTAATTATTATGAATGAATCTGTATTGATGCTTTATTACATTGCTTTTCTTACAGTGACCTCATAGACTTTCCAAATTGGAATCATATATCATTAATAGTCAATTTTTCTCTCTTTCTTTCATCCTTCCATTTATCCGCATACTTTTCGATTACCTTTCATAACTTACTAATCATATTTCTTTATTCTTTTTTTTGTAAAAAAAATTCAGTTGCTACAATGATATGATCAGTCTATCATATCTTGACTGATTTTTTTGGATCCAGATAATGCGAAGCAATGAGTTGCTTAGGTTCTTTATTAATGCTATAGTTATTAGTTGCTGTTATAGGTAAGTTCTTTTTTCTTTTTTTTTTTTTTTATCTTAATCTAATGGAATCCTAAACCAACGAGTCACACACTAAGCATAGCAATTATATCAAAGGAGTTTTGATGGAAATTTTTATTCAACCTTATAGAATTGCTGATTTTATTCGTAAACACAAAAAAGAAGACTACAATTTTTTTTATTTCTGTTCTGTATAGTGTTATATTACATAGTTTTAGTTTTTTATCGTTGGATAAAATGTAAAGACAAATAAAGTTTTTTTATGCTTCGTCTACGAATATCCAAATTTTTATTCCTAAGACTCCATAAATAGTTCGAACTGTATAGGAACAATAATCAATTTTAGCTTCAATTGTTTGTAAAGGAACTCTGCCTTCTCTGATCCATTCAACACGTGCAATTTCTTTTCCGTCGATACGTCCTGCAATTTGTACTTGAATTCCTTTTGTATTCGCCTGTTCAGTTAATTCAATAGCTTTTTTCATTGCTTTTCGAAAAGAAACGCGATTTTTTAATTGTCCAGCTATAAATTCTGCAAGAATATTAGGATCCCCATACGGATTGGAAATTCTGGTAATAGCAATGTTGAGTTTTCTATTGACACAATTAAGTTCTTTTTGAACATTCATCCGTAATTCTTCGACTCTTCGGGGTTTATCTTCAATTAATA